TCAAGACTCGCTCATTTTTCATTAACAATCTTCATGATTGGATCATCTTCATGATTGGATCATATGCTTCATTTGAATTCTGATGAGAAATAAAGAAAAAGAAATAGTAAAATGATTTTTTCTTCATCGAATGACTATTCATCTATTTAATATTAGGTTTTCATAAAATAGGGGCATAAAGAATCTATGAAAAAATGTTGGTTCAATTCGGTGTTGTCGAACAAGAAGTTAGAACATAAGTGTGGACTAAGTAAATCAATGGATAGTCTTGATGCTCTTGGACATACCAGTGGAAGTGAAGAAACTATTCTAAATGATGCGGAGAAAAAGATTCCTAGTTGGGACAGTTATAGTTTCAGTAATATGAATTATCTAAATTATTTATTTGATAGCAGGAATATTTGGAGTTTGATCTCTGATCATACTTTTTTAGTTAGAAATAGTAATGGTGACACTTATTCTGTATATTTTGATATTGAAAAGCAGATTTTTGATATTGACAATGCTAGTTCTGAACTAGAGATTCTTTTCCCTAGTTATTTGAATAGTGGATCTAATAGTAGTAATTACTACTATTATTATTTCATGTATGATACTGAATCTAATTGGAATAATCACATTAATAGTTGCATTGATAGTTATCTTCGTTTTGAAATCAGTCTTAATAGTGACATTTACAGTGGTGTCGACAGTTACATTTCTAGTTTCATTTGTACGGAAAACACAAGTAGTATTGAAAGTGGAAATTCTAGTATCAAAACTAGTAGCAGTTATTTCAATAGAAAAGAAAAATCTAATGATTTTGATATAAATACAAAATACAAAGAGTTATGGGTTCAATGTGAGAATTGTTATGGATTAAATTATAAAAAATTTTTTAGTTCAAAAATGAATATTTGTGAACACTGTGGATATCATTTGAAAATGAGTAGTTCAGATAGAATCGAACTCTTTATTGATCCTGGCACTTGGGAACCTATGGATGAAGATATGGTCTCTATAGACCCCATTGAATTTCATTCAGAGGAGGAACCTTATATAGATCGCATCTCTTTTTATCAAAGAAAAACGGGGTTAACGGAAGCTGTTCAAACGGGCATAGGTCAACTAAATAGTATTCCCATAGCAATTGGAGTTATGGATTTTCAGTTTATGGGAGGTAGTATGGGATCCGTAGTAGGTGAGAAAATCACACGTTTGATCGAGTATGCTACTAATCGATCTCTACCTGTCATTATTGTGTGTGCTTCTGGAGGAGCACGCATGCAAGAAGGGAGTTTGAGCTTGATGCAAATGGCTAAAATATCTTCTGCTTCATATGATTATCAATCAAATAAAAAGTTATTCTATGTATCAATCCTTACATCTCCTACAACTGGCGGAGTTACAGCAAGTTTTGGTATGTTGGGAGATATCATTATTGCTGAACCTAATGCCTACATTGCGTTTGCGGGTAAAAGAGTAATTGAACAAACATTGAAAAAGACAGTACCCGACGGTTCACAAGCGGCTGAGTATTTATTCCATAAGGGCTTATTCGACCCAATCGTACCACGTAATCTTTTAAAAGGTGTTCTGAATGAGTTATTTCAGCTACATGGTTTCCTTCCCTTGAATCAAGATTCAAAAAAAGATTGAAATTCTTCATTTTCAAATGGAAGTATAACACTAGTTTCAGTTATTTTTATTTGTAGAAAATACGCATTTAGTTCATTATAATGAAAAAACAGAACTAAGAAGATGGTGTTTTCTTTGGGGACATCAGTTCTAAGTGTAGTTAAGAGTCAGAAGTTTTGGATAATGACTTTTTTCCCCGGATCCCTTTTTTCTTCTACCTCTCTTCCTGATTAGGAATAAGTATCCCTCTATCAACAAGATAAAAAAGAATTCCTTTCTCCTTCTCTCCTTCCGAGAAATCCGGGAAATAAAAATGATTTTCTCCGTCCTTTTGACATATTCATATATAGAACAACGAAAAATAAAAAATAGAGAAATATCGAAAAAATGAAAAGAAAATATGAAAGAAAGAAGAAATCTCAAATCAAATAAATAAAATAGAAATATTCAAATAACAAATAATAAGAATATAGAAGTTATTTCTATTTAGTGATTTCACTAGGAATCCCTTTTTTTTGGATAAGATTGGTTAAAGTTGGGAACTAATAAGAAACTATTTTCTATCTTTACCTTTCAAAACACCTTTTTTATTTTGAAAGGTAAAGATAGAAAGACGATGAAGATAAGGATGGGAGAAGAAGAATTCAATTTATGAAAGCGGATTCTCATACATATTCGTGTCGAAAGAGGAATAGGTACACTTCATTGAGTTCTACATTCGTTTAAATACTTCATATTAATATTATTTTAATAAATAGATAGACTTATCATAAGATATCTTTATAATTATAATTTCTAATAGGTACAAATAGGAAATTGAGGTACCCATTCTATGATAGATTTGAACTTTCCCTCTATTTTTGTTCCTTTAGTGGGCCTAGTCTTTCCGGCAATCGCAATGGCTTCTTTATCTCTTTATGTCCAAAGAAATAAGATTGTCTAAATATGATGAAATCTCATCAATTTATTTCAACACTTGGATCATCCTTTTTTAATGTAATATGGTAGGATATATGATATGTGGCCTTTCAAAAAACAAATGGAAGAGTTGTTTTGTTATGTATGCCAATGCATGATATACGCATTAATGTATGTATATGCGGTTATAGCTTAATGAATTAAATGATTAAATTCAAAATGATCAGCAAATCTTTTTTGAGAAATATTTGAAATAGAAACTCAATGTATCTAACCAATTATTCCTAATGGTTCCGCTGCTAGTTGATGAAAGTTACTTTGGGATCAAGCAAGAAAAGTCGAGTCAAATCCATTTGGGTTATTCTCTCAATTCCAATCGAATGCAACTGGATCTAGTATAATATGAACTGGCGATCAGAACATATATGGATAGAACTTATAACGGGGTCTCGAAAAACAAGTAATTTTTGCTGGGCCTGTATCCTTTTTTTAGGTTCACTAGGATTCTTAGTGGTTGGAACTTCCAGTTATCTTGGTAAAAATCTGATATCCGTATTTCCGTCTCAGCAAATCCTTTTTTTCCCACAAGGGATCGTGATGTCTTTCTATGGGATCGCAGGTCTATTCATTAGTTCTTATTTGTGGTGCACAATTTCATGGAATGTAGGTAGTGGTTATGACCGATTTGATAGAAAAGAAGGGATAATGTCCCTTTTTCGTTGGGGATTTCCTGGAAGAAATCGTCGCATCTTCCTTCGTTTCTTTCTGAAAGATATTCAATCAATCAGAATGGAGGTGAGAGAGGGTCTTTTTCCTCGTCATGTCCTTTATATGGAAATCAGGGGTCAAGGAGCCATTCCCTTGACCCGTACTGATGAGGATTTGACTCCACGAGAAATTGAACAAAAAGCTGCCGAATTGGCCTATTTCTTGCGTGTACCCATTGAATTATTTTGAAATGAACTGAAGAATAAATCTCAGCATGAGAGAAGGAACTTAATACATCTCAAAAGTAGGAGGACATATATGTAACAATATTAATAAAATCTAATAGAACTAAAATAGATTAAAAAAATCTAGATTAAGGAGACTAGAAACTCTTTTGTATACGCATATACATGGTGTCTAGCTTTACTCTTTAGACTAGTAAAATCGAATAAGTATAGATTCATCAAATATCCTAACATGTCTTTTGTTTTCATAAAACAGAATTTTTAGGCCTTTGAATTTATACCCTATCCTCACGCTGCGGTTAGACAGTGAAATCTTTCAAATTCGAAATAGAAAGAAAAGAATTAAAAGATCCGGTAGGATTCGTCTTTAAATCCAAATTATATTCGTTAGTTCAAATGGGTTTTCGAGTTTTCATTGAAAGGAATAAATGAAGGGGAAATAAGTTACACTTTTCCTAATTGGGATCTCTGGCATATGGAAAAACTATTTCCTTCTTTTTTTTTTCATTCGAAAAGGGCCTTTCTTATATGTTTTATTCTAGATCCAAAGACTCAATTCTTACACAAAAATAAATAGGAAAACATAGGTTCGATACCTTATTATTGGCTCTTGTTATCTAATTCGTGCTTAATATCAGATAGAAATAGAATCGACGAATGAAACAGGTTCATTAACAATTCACATCGCGGATACAGAATGAAAAAAAAGAAAGCATTGGCTTCCCTCCCATATCTTGTGTCTATACTCTTTTTACCTTGGTGGGTTTCTTTCTCATTTAAGAAATGTCTAGAAACTTGGGTTCTTAATTGGTGGAATACCAGGCAATCCGAAATCCTTTTGAATGATATTCAAGAAAAAAATGTTCTAGAAAAATTTCTGGAATTAGAAGAACTATTCCTGTTGGACGAGATGATAAAGGAGTACTCGGAGACACATATGCAAAGGCTTCGTATAGGAATGCACAAGGAAACAATACAATTGGTCCAACGACAAAATGAATCTCATTTCCATATCATTTTGCATTTCTCTACAAATCTAATCTTTTTCGCTATTCTAAGTGGTTATTTTTTTCTGGGTAATGAAGAACTTTTCATTTTAAATTCTTGGATTCAGGAGTTTATCTATAACTTAAGTGATACAATCAAAGCTTTTTCGATTCTTTTACTTACTGATTTATGGATCGGATTTCACTCGACCCATGGTTGGGAACTAATGATTGGTTCGATCTACAATGATTTTGGATTGGCTCAGAATGATCAGATTCTATCTGGTCTTGTTTCCACTTTTCCAGTGATTCTAGATACAATTGTGAAATATTGGATCTTCCATTTTTTAAATCGTGTATCTCCTTCACTTGTAGTAATTTATCATTCAATGAATGAATAATTCATTAGATCTTTTGATATAAATCAAATCAGAACCTTTCTTCGTGTATAAAAAAATCATTTTTCATTTTACTTATTCTTTATACTTCTACCTTTTCAATTCAAGGTATTCATACTATATTCCAA